GTCATCCTATTAAAATTTAGCTATGCTAATGGAACAGGAAAAGTATTCAGATGATATGGACCCCCAAGAGATGGGCGAGAACCTCCAATTGCTTAGGGGTCGCACTCTCTCCCGCTTGGTGGACGAAATCTTCTCTCCTTTTAGAATTCTTTCTCCCACACACCTTTGCCCTCTTTCACCGCAGAGGAAAGAAGAATCTTCCAAATAAATATATAACAATTTTTTTTTAGTAAGTAGGGCCCCAGAACGCTAAAAAGGCGGGGGAACTAGAGTTGTCACGATAGGAAAGATAAATGACTATAAGGAACCAACGATTCTCTCTTCTTAAACAACCAATATCCTCCACACTTAATCAGCATTTGATAGATTATCCAACCCCGAGCAATCTTAGTTATTGGTGGGGGTTCGGTCCGTTAGCTGGTATTTGTTTAGTCATTCAGATAGTGACTGGCGTTTTTTTAGCTATGCATTACACACCTCATGTGGATCTAGCTTTCAACAGCGTAGAACACATTATGAGAGATGTTGAAGGGGGTTGGTTGCTCCGTTATATGCATGCTAATGGGGCAAGTATGTTTCTCATTGTGGTTCACCTTCATATTTTTCGCGGTCTATATCATGCGAGTTATAGCAGTCCTAGGGAATTTGTTCGGTGTCTCGGAGTTGTAATCTTCCTATTAATGATTGTGACAGCTTTTACAGGATACGTACTACCTTGGGGTCAGATGAGCTTTTGGGGAGCTACAGTAATTACAAGCTTAGCTAGCGCCATACCTGTAGTAGGGGATACCATAGTGACTTGGCTTTGGGGCGGTTTCTCCGTGGACAATGCCACCTTAAATCGTTTTTTTAGTCTTCATCATTTACTCCCCTTTATTTTAGTAGGCGCCAGTCTTCTTCATCTGGCCGCATTGCATCAATATGGATCAAATAATCCATTGGGTGTACATTCAGAGATGGATAAAATTTCTTTTTACCCTTATTTTTATGTAAAGGATCTAGTAGGTTGGGTAGCTTTTGCTATCTTTTCTTCCATTTGGATTTTTTATGCTCCTAATGTTTTGGGGCATCCCGACAATTATATACCTGCTAATCCGATGCCCACCCCGCCTCATATTGTGCCGGAATGGTATTTCCTACCGATCCATGCCATTCTTCGTAGTATACCTGACAAATCGGGAGGTGTAGCCGCAATAGCACCAGTTTTTATATGTCTGTTGGCTTTACCTTTTTTTAAAAGTATGTATGTGCGTAGTTCAAGTTTTCGCCCTATTCACCAAGGAATATTTTGGTTGCTTTTGGCGGATTGCTTACTACTAGGTTGGATCGGATGTCAACCTGTGGAGGCACCATTTGTTACTATTGGACAAATTTCTTCTTTAGTTTTCTTCTTATTCTTTGCCATAACGCCCATTCCGGGACAGGTTGGAAGAGGAATTCCTAATTCTTACACGGATGAGACTGATCACACCTGATCAGTGAAAAATTCTGACACCAATCATTTTCGAGTGAGTATTACACCAAGAATTAATTGACAAGCGGATGAGTTTTCTAGTTGGCTATGTTGATATAGCTTAGATAGGGAAAAGATACTATATATAGGGTAGGGCTGCACTTTTAAATCCGGGGCTTTGTTCCCGAAACTCCCCCTTCCCCCTCCCCGTCCCTTACTCGTCTTTTGAAAGCCAGAACATTCGCATAGAGGAGTATCTGTATCACGCATGCTCCTCCACTGATGACAAAATGACCTTATATCCTCCTCTAGGAATTCCTACCCCTATAGGAGAGGGGAAAGAAGTAGAAGAGTATTCTGCATGAATATGCTTCTGCACTGGGAATATCTCATAGTGGGAAGGCCCAGAGATCATAAAAGATGGGATGGGAATGAAGGCATTCCAGCCCAACATAATCCGGTGAATGGGTCGAGAGAGATAGGGAGGGGGGGGGATACAGGAAGTATAGTGAACAGTTAAGTGGCTATCCAAGCATTCAATCGGCTATGGAGGGAGGTTTCAGCAAGCGGGTAAGCCGATGATGACTAGTAAAAACTTAGGTAGGTCGATCGTCGCTCATCCCTCGTGTTCTCTCCCGTGAAGTGATTAATCCCTAAAGTGGGCATGCAATCCCTATGGAAAAGCAAGTATTCCGATTGGAGGAAATTTCCACCCTCTGATGATCCATTCCGCCCCGCTGCTCAAGACAACACAGAGGATGAAGAGTTTGTATAGGACGAGAGCTAGCCTTTAGACGAATCAAGGATGACCTCTCTGAGGCACCAGTGCTAATGCCTCCTCGGCCCGGAAGAACCACTACGGCTATACATATCAGCCTCAAACGAGTCGTTGGGAACATTCTTATCGCAGAAGAACGGAGAAGGAGTGGTTTCCCTCTCTTCGGGAAGTGAGACAGACGACTATTTTCATAGAGAGAGAGCACTAGACCTGACTAAACATCATCAGCGAGAAGTCACGTCTTGCTTGCTAACACAATATCTTAAGTAGTAAATGGTAACTTCACTACATCCATTCGCCTTGACCGGATCATAGCGTTAGCGGAGTAGGGAACTCCCCCTAAGAACCGATCGGCATGTTGACCTGCTCATCCGCGAGTATGCTCTTAACATGCGTTTAATCGGTTTCAGTGATTGAATTCGAGTCCTACAGAGCGAGCGTGCCATCAAGTATCAAGTAAAGATAGGTTTGAGAAATAACTCTATATAAAAAAATCAGTGGTGCATTGTATCCGCTCTCAAGCTGTAGTTGATTGATGTAGTTGCTTGTAGTTTTCTTTTATCATCGAGATTGGGTTGGTGTTCAGTGCCGTGGGTACAAGATCGAAAAGAATGCTTTGCATTACAAGTGAGATGCCCAAGATAAAAGGATCCGAAGGAGCTCGACTGCCAAGGAAAGGAACATCGGCTCTAACCAATGATTGCCAGTTCCTAAGCTCCGGCCTAAAGACAACTGCCTTCTCAACCCACTCGTACGGCTCGTTCACAACTCTCAGGTCCCACCCGATTTCTGATAGAATTGCTGGTCTGCTCCGCTGTAAAAGCCGGCATTTATGGAACTGTTGCCACCAAGAATGTGTCCTCTGGCGTTGGGGACCCCATCCTCGGCTTGGGCATGGGAGTCAAATGTATCAACCTCAGTGAGTGTGGCCAAGAATCTTTCTTGGGTCATCAAATTGGGGTTGCCATAGGGAACGCCACCTCGTTCAAGCACAAGAACTCGATAGGACTGTGACAAGGTGGCGGCCAACGGACAACCGGCAGTGCCACCTCCTACAATTATATAGTCATAGTAATCCTCCGATGGAAAGTTTTTGGCGTTGAACACAAACTTTATATAACTTGGATCTGGTGCAGAAATTCAACAAAAATGATTAGCTTCTATTTTAAAAACTGAAGCAAAACAGACGACAAGAAAAGAAAATTTTTATGTTCTAATGAATGTCGTTTAGGTCTAACTGTATTTAACTCATGTTAAGTGGAAAATGGAAATTTCTTTTTTTTGCATTTAGCAACCAAACGGCTTGAATTGATTTAAGCGCTTAACTCTTAGCTCTAAGACTGAATAAGGCATCTACGGATATGAGTTCGGAATCATAAGTAGGAATTTCTTGAAAGCCGAGAAGCGTTATAGGGCGAGGGGCCTAGCGTCTTTCTCGGAATAGCTATCTAAAGTACCCAAGCCAAGGGCAAGGTTGATTTTTCCTATAACTCTATCAATTCCGATTGAATGCCCATCTTTAGAAAGCGTTTACCCCGCAAGAGAGGAGGATTGATGGACATAGGCTGCAGATGGACCAGAATATGCTGTGGGACTTCTGACGTTCGTTCCTCCTTATCTTGCCCGGTAGGTTGTTACAGAAAGAGCCAAACCAAAGCAAAGCAGGGACTGATTCCACATGGGGAAAGAAAGGAGTCGGGCTAAATAGCGTAGATAAGAGTTTTCAAGTTAGGCTTTTTTGAAAGAAAATGCCTTTTGTTGTTGTCGCGTCTTAGGGTCTTATCGGCTTTGAGGCTAGTGACCTTCTCCGGTCTGTGATGGAAGCAATCTCTCTCCGGTCGGTTCGACTGTTAATGGTTTAATGAATATCTCCTTAGGAAGAAAAGGCTCTTTGGCTCTTTGCAATAAGCGCTGTTCGAGGAATAACCACATCCGCTGCTGTGAAACGGTCTTACAGTAAGCGCTCTTAGGCTAATAACCGCTGTTCGTTAATCTAGCGTTTTCGATTTTCACTAATCCGAATCTAGGGGTTGTTCACGAATGTCCTCTTTCATAAGAGCAAGGTGGTGAGTAGGCAACGTCGTTTTTAAGTCATTGATAGACCTCTCCTACTATACAGAAAAAGAATCCGATTATGTTATGTGCATTTTGCCGGGCTTAGCCCTAGATACCCTCCCTACCCCTTTCGACGCAGCAATGAGAACAGCAGGGGTTGCTTTACTTCTTGGCGGAGGAGTGAGTGACTCTTCTTCTTTTAGGCTGGCATGGTCTTAGAATGCACGATAGAAGTGCGGACTAAGAGCTGTTTAGCGGGATAAACCCTGTGGGATAACGGTTCTTTTAAGGCATACCTCTCTTTCTGATTCTGACTGTCTTGCGAACCTTGCTTTAAAGCTTTCACGTGGGCAATTGATAATGTCAATATTCTAACTCCTTTTTCTTTTTCGGAGGAAGCTTAAACAGAAAGAAGACGATTTTCGGGCCTTTAGCAGACGATTTTTCCACTTTCATTAGACGCTCTCCTGGCTTTAGCGGAATAACAGCAGTTGGTAATATTATAGGTAAGAAAGAAGCCAATGTCCCTAGTATCAGGAAGAGGGTTGACGAAATCATAGGGTGCACATTCATATGATTCTAGAAATTCCTTTTTCATGTCCGTTCCCAGGCGAAAGACGGCTATTCTTCGCATCTCGAAATTGAATTCCGTCTTAGCCGTGGAAGGCAGAAATCCTATCCCTTCCAGCTCTCATCCTAGGATAGTCTCAAGCAGAGGTCTTACAGGGAAGGGAGTTAGCAAGCGAGTAAGGTTCATCAGCAAGAGTTAGGCCAGGGGGAAGCTCACTCCTGTCCATATGATATGGCTTTTCCCTTTCAATGGGTCATGTTTAACTCAGCCTATGCCCCACCGCCTCACGAATAGAAGGGTAGAGAACGAGATTCCATTCCACGGAGATGCCTAACGGCTACTTTGGTCCCCCACCTCAAGCAAGAAACGAAGCCGAAGAAGAAAGGCTCTAAGAGACCTGTTCTTTTTTTTCTTAGCGGCTTGATCGAGCAGCCTTTTAGATAGGATAGCGAAAGAAATGTCTAGCAAGCGGGGTTGGGTACTCCCGTATCCCCCGCAGCAGCCATAGCCGGGCAATTAAGGTGCTTTTACTTGTAATTCTTATTAACGAACAATCAGAAATGCTAACCTTGTTTCATCCGAAGAGACGAATAAGAAAGCAGATCGGAGAACCCCAGGCATGGAATGTTGGTCGAGGCTAAGGGGAACTCCACCTACTCGCTCACTTGTTAGCAAGGTTGGAGTCCTTATCCGCATCTATCTTACTAAACGGAATCGCCCTAATCGAAATTTCGATGGATTGCCAAAAAAATAGAGCATATCGCACCCCAGAGGGGGCCAGTACCCGCACGTAAGGACTATTTGCCCGCTGCCACAGTTAAAAGCACGGATCGAACGGGGTAAGTATCTTTGTCCCTTCCAAGTCAACTTTGTCTCTGAATGGGGATTTAAATACTTATGGGGGGTTCTTTTTAGTGCCCGCTACTATTCTCAGGATAGAATGTATGAGGCAAGAGCATGTTGCTCGCAGTTTGCATTTCTTCGGGGGCGTGAGTCAGTGAAACCCGTGTTGTTCTTCCCCCCGTTCCCTCATTGGTTTATCAGATCCTCCATCTCTGGAAAGAGAAAGAGAGTTCGGAAGAAGATTAAGGGAGAATAAGTAGAGGAGAGGATGGTTAATCAAAAGATAGATGGCCGGGTTAGAGCTTGCTGGTTAGCTGGGCGAGAAAATAGAAAGAAAAATAGAGAGATGGAAAATGAAGTAAGCTTGAGCCTGCGGAACCAGTAATGGATCAAAGCAAAGGATAGCTTTTTAGCTGCGAGCGGATGAGCGAGAAATGGAAGTGCCTTGTTAAGCGGCTCCTTCCTGCCCCTTACCCCTTGGTGTAAATCGGCTTGGATTCTTCTGCTTTCTCATCTGCTCCAGTCAATGGTCTCTGCTCGAAAGTCCCATTGCATGAAAAAACTCAAAAAAGAATAGGTGATCGTAGGTCAGCCCGTAGGTAAGTTCCGGTCTTTCATTGAGATTTTCTCGTTCATGATCTCTAATCCTTTGAGTAGATTGGGCAGGGGTAAGACTATGCACATAGCTTCGGTTCCGTCTTGTTTGCCAAGGAGATATGGTTGCTTTTCCTTCTTCAGTAGGCTTTCCCGCAGGTTCGGTTACAGATAGGATACGCGGGTCAAAGGGAAGGCTTGAGTTCAGAGACGAAGTTGGCTTTGAAGGGACAAACTTTCAGACAGTTCCTTACTTTCTATTCTCTAATCTCTCGCTTCCGACTCCTATATTGAAACTCTAAGGTACGAAACTATATATTTAGTCTCTGTCCCGGACTACACAAATTCCATAAACCCCGTGTTTTTTGATGCAAATTGTGTCAAGAGAGTAGTTTCCGCAAGATATTCCATAGGTGGATTTAAGCGGAAGATCTGCGTGATCTGATCTTTCTTGAGGACTAGTAACTGGTCCTGTAGCTAGAAGTCCCCATGAGCTCCCTCAATTCCTATTGAGATTGAGAAAGGGTCCATAGGCTTCTCTCTCAAGAACATAGGCTTCTCTCTCAAGAACATAGGCTTCTCTCTCAAGAAAGCGGGTCTTAGTGGGTAGTATAGTGCCGTTCAAGCGTACTCCCTGCGGGTAGGGTCTAATACCCCTTATTGGCATGAGGAACTGGGCTCCCAATTCTTCATCCTCCTTTTTGAGCTGTAAGACCAGGCAAGGGATCCCGCTTAGTGGGTTCGAGTTCAGTAACAGAACCTCCTAGCCTGCCCTTTTTTAATAGATATCTAGGGTTGTCGGCACCCTTCCTCTCCCTCTCCCTACCTTTGGTCGAGCTAGTAAACTTCCTCAACTGGAGAGGGAAGAATAAGCTGCAAAGCTCTGCTGGTGAATAGCAGATGATGCTCGATTAGGTATGCCAATCCGGCAGCTTGAAGGCGCGTGTCTGATGTTTCGGTAGGATGTTGCTATGTCCGCTTTCAGCCCGTAAATCGAAGGCTGTTCTTCCCATAAGGGGGATGACGTTATAGGGTTCAAATTAAAGAATCTTATAGGTGGAACTAGACATCGAATAAATATTCGTGCATCTCCTAATCGGCGTTTTCTCATCTGACTTTGCTTTGAATCTCCCCTTTGATCTAGGGCGCTTCACACGAGAACTACTAGAAAAGGGGAAACCCCAATCGCCAATCGCATCGACAAAACAACGCCTGGTTGAAATCAAGGATTAGAATCCGTTCGCGACTTGGTTTTTCAGTTCAGATAATAAAACTTTCAAAGGAGATTCTAGACTTGCAATCAATCCCTTTTCTTATTAGGCTGAAACCGAAAGCAAAAGACCTCTTGGTGTGGGGGCACCAGATCTCCACTTAAAATACTAGGAATTCTTAAACTGACTAGCAAATGTAGGGCTTCCCAGGGGTCTAGGAAGGGAAGCTACGAAGTCTTGGAGGTGGTATCCATGTTCATGAATATCTTATCGAATTTGCAGGTTTTCGTTCAAGAGCCGGTAACTGAGAGTGGCAGCCTGTAATCAATTTGGCGAGTACGGCAGATTGCTTTCTGTTTTTATAAGAAAGACTATCTTGCTTGGGGAAGCTCTTTCACTTCTAGAAGCCTATAAAGATGGATCCGCGCCTTTATGCCAGCGGGACAGATCTTGATGTATGGTACTATGTGAGGAAAAGTATGTGAACCTTGTTACCATACCAATCAATAGGCTGTCGAGAACGGGAAGAAGACTTCGGCGAAGAAGAGGTCGCTACCAGCAAGAAGAAAGATAAGCGGGCATAGGCTGCTTTTGACGTTGGTCTGGCGTAGCCAGTTGGCTAGTTGGTTTCTTAAGTCTGTTTACTCCTTCGCCTTGGATCGATCTCACGAGAAGAGCTCCCGACCTCCCATACCTCAGGTGATGCACTTATGGATCACTTGTACGGAACAGAATATGCCTCTTGCTCCTCCTAATGCATTCGTCTGTGTAGTTGATGTAGTCTGGTTATGAAAAGGAATCAGTCAGAAGGAAGGGCTCTGTAGAGCATGGGGAACGCTAGTTCAGGATTGCCATGGTTCGGAGGGTGGGTGACCCTACTCTGCCAGACAAGACGTGTACCGGTCGTACCCGAAAGTGAATAAGGCACTCTTTGTCGGTCGCTGGCTTTTATTAGAACCAATTGATGCAGATCGCTAACCTACAAATAAAGAGACCCGCTCCGATCATCCACACAGCTACCATTTGTTTGATATGGTTTACCCGATGATCCAGTATTGGCTCATTCGGAGGGTGCCAATTCCCGATTCCTATACGTCCTATGCGTCGAGTGAGGCAGTTACCGCAAGTGATGAATCAGCTGCTACCGTGGAATCCTCGCCCGGAAGCTCAAGCTCCCCCAATGCCTTTAATCGATTGTACCGGCTCTCTTTTCGTCGAATCGTAACCGGCGTCTCGTTGAATTGGACGTAGTAGCAGTAGGAGAAGACGAAGAACCATACCGGAGACTCGGGTAGCCAGATAAAGGTCACCTTATCTCTGTCTCGTCACCTACGTGATATAATAAAAGGCTAGCTGCAGCAATCACTGGAAGCCCACTTAGGCACGCAATTCAACCCTCAGCCCAAAAGGGAGCTGAAACTCATGATAGAAGCCCACTTTCGTTAGTGAATATTCGACATGTCAAAAGATGTTTGTTTTACCCCCTTCTTCCTTAGCACAAGCGCTAAGCGATAATAATACCTTGCAATGAACCGAAAGGTGAGAGGCAGGGCTCGGTCTCAAGGTTCAAAGTCACTAGAGAGTAATTAGTTTGATTGGCCAACTGCACGAGTGAAAGGCGAAAGTCAAGATTACGTGCAACCAGGTGTAACGTGTCAAAGGTCACCGAGTCGTCGGAAAGGGGAATAGGTTGTTTTGCGCATCCAACAACTGAAAGAGTTTGCGGAGAAGGGTTGAGTTGCGTAATAGCAGATTCGTAGGTCAATAAATCGTTGGATTTGAAATCGAACTCTCCACCTTAGCACAAGCGCTAAGCGATAATAATACCTTGGGCGGATAGGAATTGAGACTTTAAATGGTCCGCTCTTCTCTCCTCGTGATCGAAGCTGACCCCAGAAGTTGGGTATTCCTTCTTAAGAGGACACTAAACCTCCCGATCTTGCTAGCCGGGCTCAGTCTTTCAAGATTCAATCTTTCCCCTTCCCCCCTTACGTAATAGGGCCTGGTCCCAGGGAATCGCTCTTATAGTAGGAGGTTTACTATGTCCCCAACTTCTCTTTATTAAGAGACTCGGTTGTGTACTATAAAAGAAATGGATTGTACCACAAGCGCTGATCCCAAAGAAAGGAGTTGGCTCTTCCTTAGCACAAGCGTTAAGCGATAATAATACCTGCATCCATGCATAAAGAATTAGGTTGTAGGGTCCTCGAAGCCCGCCCGCCAAAGGGCTAAGTCGAGCGATTCCTCTGGGGATCTAGCTAGCTATAGTATCACACGATTCTTTCATCTTCTTTTCACATTCATTCTAGGTGGAAAATCGTCTACTTTAGAAGGCTAAGCTAAGGCTTTCCTCTTTGTGAGGAATTCCCTCCAGGTTGTCCGCTTTATCGGGGTCACTCTAAGTCCGAACGCAGGACATCTTATTCACGAATTCTTCACGAACCCCTTTTCTAAGAGAATCGGTTTTGTACCCTAAAAGGTGAGTTCTTTAAAAAGACCTGCATACTATCTTATAGAGGAATTCATTGGTTCATCTCCTGGTTCTACCTCTTGATTACCTACCCAATGGGGACGGGACATAGGCACTCTTCTCTTCACCCAGGGCTTTCTTTCGTTTGTGTCTATCTATCTATCTATTATAAAGTATTTTCCTATCCTCCACCCCCTTAGACATAGACAGGCATTCCGCTATCCCGATTGTCTTACTGATTCTCTTCGCCAAGAAGAAGAAATAACTTTCCCTAAAGAGTGAGTCTTTGTATGGGTACAAGGATGGATTGCTCTTTGCCCGAGGGAACTCTCAAGAGAAGGAGGAGCAGCACATATTATTGCAAACCAGTTCTATTAGAAAATGAGTTCTTTCCGGAAAAAGACCTGCGTACTATCTGATAGAGGCAGTCAGTGGGGAATCTCGTTGTTATGACTGTTGATTGCCTACCAATCGGAGTCTGAGTAAATATAAGGGTCCCGTTAATCCCGAAACGAAAGTCGAAGGAACCGCGGTAACCCCGCCAAATAAAGAAAATCAAAGGGGTCACGCCTTCAAGCCCGTTAACCTAACTCCGAATCGCCATTCCACGAGTGTTGCTCGGTAAACCCGAAAAGCTGGGTGGACTTCATAGCCCGGTCACTCCGATTGTCTTAGTGAACTGATTGTGTACCATACTAGGTGGTTCGCCTCTGATCCCTAAGCTGAGCTCCAAAGTCTGGATTTCTTCCTAAAGCGAAAGTCAGGACATTGCCCCCTTTATCCGGATCTGGCTTTCCTGGGTGGTCACGTCTCAATAGAAGTAGTAGCATCACATCTTATTCTACAACCTCTTTAGTAAGAGAATCGGTTGTGCTAGAATCAATGGCAGAGAATGCCCTCTTGTCGCAAGTGAGCAGACGATTTCTCCCTGACATCACAGAAGACGATTTTCGGCATATGGCTACTTCTATTCTTGGGCATCCCGCCTCAAATAGACTAGGCTCCTTCATTCATGCCTTCTCTTTATTATTAGTAAGCCCCTTCATGCCTTTTCTCGGTTACTCTTTCCCAGTTCCTAGCTCTAAGACTAGTGGAAGAAGGGGCAAGAGTGGCTTCGCTCCTACACCTTCCTACACGAAGGGCTGCTCTTACTCTTAGGAGTTCTCTTTCCCTGTTGCTAGAGTTATTTCTTCTTAGTTCTTTCTCTCCTAGTTATTCTCCGAGGACTGCATTTAACCATCTATGAACTTCTAAGACTGATTCCTTTTTCTCTGATCTTTCATGCCTGACTCTTGAATTCTGTAACAAAAGAAAAGAGATAGGCGCCTAGATAATTAGTGGTTTAGCTGTATTGCTAAATCAGTACCTTCCCCCCTACCCTCTACTCTAGTATGCTATTGACTTCCTTCTGTGATCTGCCAACTGCAATACATAGTTCCAAGGGAATGAAGATAGGACGTTGTGCGGTAACTAGAAGTGAGTATACTAAACCTTCACGCCTGCTACTTTTATTGATATTGATGAATGCGGGGTAAGGACTCTTATTAGATAGATGTGGGCTAAGGACTGTGTTGACTGAAGCTTTCGACATCCCGGAAGGACAAGGGGAGCATCGAGAGGTTGAATCCATAGTAAATAAGATGGCATAGACATAGAATGGGATTTTTGGACAAATGCCAAATGCCACATAAGAAGCTTTTATTGACCTTTTTTGCCTTTCCTCCGTCTTCGTCACCTGATGACTTTCCTGCTTTACTTTGTCGGCTTTGGTAGGGTGGTAGCATGTCCTTTAGCAAGGCTAGGCACCTTCCTTAAAGGAGGCAGCATCCGATCTTTAGCATCCTAGCCAGGGAAATCCCCAAATCGCGAGTCCGGGGCATATACTTTTTCTTTATCCCCCAGAGAATCCGACAAGAAAGAAGATAAAATAAAGTACATATATATGGGCAAGATCCATATTCCATTTCTAACAGTTCCTTACTTTCTATTCTCTAATCTCGTATGGCAGCTTTCAGTCTCATCTTCAGTTTCGGGACATTGTTCCTATGCCTCTTTGAAGTGAAGCCCTTATATCGAATGATTCAAGACATTTGATTTTATAATAGAAATGAGAGGACAGCCGAATTGACAGAAAATAGTCTGAACTTGTTGATCAACTCTCTTTGTTGAAGGTCCTACCTTAACAGTCGATCATGCGCTCACACTCGATCATGCGACAGTCGATCTGTCCATCCGACTACATTCACTGGGGGGTGAGGTTGTCCAATTTCAATTATGTGCCGCTCGTTGACATCTAGTTTCCATTGCCGGTGTGAGAGATCTTCCTTCGGTTCTAGTCAAGTATGGCAGCTTGAGGTCTCCTATTTCACTTTCACCAGCCATTGGGAACTCAAATAAACTTTCATTTAACGGCAGGCGAGAAAGGTTCTGAAAGAAAGAAAGGTAGAAGGGGGGTTTGCTCCCGTTTCGGGGTTCTCTTGTGGACTGGCTGTTGACTGGCCTTTGCCTGGGGAGAAAACCGGTGCTTTTAGCTTAAACGGATTTTAACTGGATCGGAGCCTTTCGGAAATCCTCCCTTTTTGGCTTCACTTGAGCGGTTGACGCAATCCAAGAGGAAGAGGAAGCTAAACCCGTGCTGACGAATAACCAAACCCCTTAATTCGTCGAGTAAAGTAAATAGGGAAGGTATAGGTTTGCTATGAATGACCCAGTATCGAATACAGGTAATAATATCAGCAAAAGAACGTTCTCCCGTGCTTCCAGACATGCTGAGCTCCACATATTCATGTACAGAAAAAGCGGGGGGTCGATTCTGTGAAAGATAGGATCAGTAAATGGAAATTCACTGAGATTTAATTTAAGTGAGATTTTCAATAGTGGTACCGAGGGTGTCTTTAGAGTATACCGAATCAGTATAGCTATCCTTCTTCTCTTCTGACACAGCAACGAAATTTCAATCAGTATAGAAAAGAAGTGATACAATATTTCTTTCTTCCTTAGCGCAAGCACTAAGTAAGCAAGCTACCTCTATCTTCTTTAGTCAATTCTAATTGTTCACTCTTAGTTGACCGTTCCGCTGGGGCTTCCTCTTTGAGTGGAAGCCCTGCGCTGCACCCCAGTGTTGAATTTCTTGATCGACGAAACGAGTTATTGCCTTTAAGGGTTCTTGCCCGAGATGAGTTATTGCCATTTCATTTTTACGGGGGAAAGGAACAGACTTTAGTTGACGGAAAGGAAATGTATATTGATACGTTCAATCTCGTCCCAACATAGCCCCCAGCCCTCTCCTTACGATGATTCCAAATCCAGGATAGGAATCAAAAGTTATTCCATGTATGCCTATGATGTAGCACCAGGCGGATTGTTAGCTAGTGTGTATCATCTTACGAGAATACAGTATGGTGTGGATCAACCGGAATAGGTATGCAAATAAGTCTTTGCCAAAGGGAGGAATCAAATCCTAGAATCCCATCTGTTTTCTGGATTTTGAAAAGTGAAGATTTTCAAGAACGGAAATCTTTTGATATGTTGGGAATCTCTTATGAGTTTCATCCACGCCCGAAACGTATCTTGATGCCTGAAAGTTGGATCGGTTGGTTTTTTATTCTATTGCCCCAATTTCTATGAAATAAAGGATGCTCATTGAATGAATCTTAACTTATACGACTCCAGATATTCTATAAGATTATTACGTTCTGTTTTCGATGAAACAGAGTAACTGGACTCTCGCTCGTATTCTATTCTGGAATAAAAAAGGGCTTCATTTATATTCCTAAATCTGGAAGATATCATATCTATTTGGGATGAGCAGAGCCGATTTAACTTTAGTAGAGACTTGGTTCGGTATCTTTAATGGCGAGGGAGAGTTAGACTCCGTTTCAAAAGAAAGGGGATTCTCACATAATGACGATCAAGTACCAGTTGAGGAATATAGATAAGAATAAATTGGGCCAACCCGCGAGCAAGTTGGAGAAAGCGCTTGATGAGCCCCTCCAAAAAGTAGAGTAGTTCCGGTGCAACCACATATATCCTACAGAAAAGTTTTGCTGTTTCAATGAGTCGGTACCCGATGTTTCGACCAAGGAACAAACAACCGGAAAAAACCATTCCCTGCAAAAGGGATGGGACCCCCGACCGCGCTTATGACTCGTCCGTATCGTCTCTCATGCCGTATCCATTCTCGTTTAGGTCGACCGCTCTACGATGGCTAAGCTTTTTTCGAGAGAGGCAGACTTGGACTTGACTGACAAAGGTTTCCGAATTCTAATTATTAATGCCATAGTTATACTCCCGCCGCATTGATATTCTTTGAACAGCGGTTGCGCTTTGAAATCAAGGTAGTTGTTTACTTGCTCAACCATAATACCAGGGCCCTATCAATGACAGGTAAACTGTGCTATAAAGTACTAGAATATCATCCCGTATGGCTTTCTCCTCTCTCTTATCTTCGATCAAGCTACTTCGTTCCTTCTGTGATGAGAAATTCCCTAACGAAAGCTAGCCTTCTTCCATCGGATGCATTATCTAAAGGGCAGAGGTTGGGTAAACATGCTACAGATTCCGTAGTTCCATTATTGGATTAGCTTACATTACCAAAGGTTAGAGGAAATGTCGTAGATCTCAGTTGAGAGACTGAATGCGGATTTTTTTTTAAGAATTTTAAAGGAAAAGAAAGACTTCGTCCCACTCTCGGATAATGAAATCACCAAATGCTGCTCGACGAGCCTCTCCCTGAAGAAAAAGACACTCCGGCCTAACATAACAGCACTTTCCTTACCCGTTGTGCTCTGTCTGAGATAAGGAGCAAAAGGCTAGACGGAAGACCTCTAATCTACCAATCAATCTAGCTAGCATCCTATGATTTTTGTTCCAGAGGCCAATAACCCGAAAGTAAGTATTTACATCTCCTGCCAGGTGTAAGATAGAGGTTTAAAGCTCTCTTGGCAGCCTCTACGCTACGCCCGGTTCACTCTTTTCATAAGGGCTTTACCCGCTCAACCATCAGAAGGGGGCTTTTCCCATCATGCCATGGAGTGAGTAACTAGCTCGGCTAACCACTAAGTCGCTCATGCACAAATTCTTACAAAAAGGGGAGCCCCGCGAAGGGTGGAGATGAATCTATATCTGTCAATCACAAAGCCAAGACATCCCCCAAACGTAGATTGTAACAACCAACGAATTTCTTTTCTATTCCTGTCTGGTCTAACCAATTCTCGAGGTTTAATGGCCTTTGGCTGCCTCCTCTTCCTTGCCAGTTGAGCTACTTCCACTCCTCTTCCAATTTGAGTTTCCTCCTCTGTTTAGTTTGAAACTGAAAGGCATAGAAGCTCTCTAGAGAGCTACCGTATCCATGAGGGGCAAGCCAATGCTTTAGAGCTCTTTAGCTGCCTCTGCACGAATTCTTCTTCCGGTTGGAAAACTATACCTCTTCTTTCGTCTTGCGATTGGATGAACCAGCAAGTGTTTTTCATGCATTGACCTCGGTATCGTAAACACATATCTACTGCTTGCTGCCCTTGAAAGTCCCAAAACAGCCTATTTTAGACCCTAATTTAACGTTGCGCCGAGAGTTATCGTTAAATCCAATGGCAAGAGCCCTAACCTCGGCTGCTGCCCCGGGCTGTCATATGTTGGGATCGCCTGCCCGAAGGGCCTAGATCTGAGTCTCCTATTCTGTTTCTGTTTTAGAGAGATAAACCCCCTTTACTTTACTAAGTCTGGTGCCTCTGTTCCTTGGGCCCTATCATCAATAGTAAGCTAATCCAGTTATGCATGTGTTCCACAGCTCTCATTTGAATCATTTGCCCGGAAAAGAGCTAGATCTTAAAAGTCCCGCATATACCGCTTCGAAAGGAAAGATAGGAACAGGTTTAGTTGAGGCAGAAACTCTGGTTGCTTTGAGCTCCCTCATTGGGATCAAACCGACCGGCAGAGAGCGAACAGCCTACTTTAAGTAGTTCTATTGCTGGTAAGCTTAGCCGCCTGAACACGACGAGACTCTCTTTAACATATGATGTCGTCGGAGAAGTTTCTAGACTTCTTTGCCTTTGGCTTCTTCCGGTATGATGGAATTGACTAGGGTTCACCAGAAATAATTAAATAGCTAGATAAATACAAGAGCCATTCCGTCACTACAGAATCTGTGAGAAGTGGAAGTATAGTTTTTGTTTATCCTGGCGACCTAGCACCAGTGCATTCGAGAAATTTCAAGTCACATCCCTTGGTGGGAAAGAGCAGCGGCATCCTCAAGCTAAGCTATGTCATCCACAGGTCATGGAAATCAGGAGTTTCGCGCGTTGTTCCATCTCGAATTGAAGCTCGGTGTGCTCGCCGGTCGGTAACTCTTATTCGAACTGCCACGGTTAGGTCTCACAAAGACCTTGCCTCGTCAACAGTACTTGCTTACTTATGAAAGCCGCTTTCAATATAGCAAATTCTGCGCATTGCTCAGGGGATTTAATAAAGATCAGTCCAGGCGGAGGAAGTTTGATATTGGCATGTGTCTGGTAGCATTTTGAACCATATCTAGTTAATTAGTAGGAATTTTTTTATGGAAGCATACGAAAACATAAGAATTTGAACTCCTATCCGAGCTGCTGGGGCCTTGATCATGCCAGAGTTGGAATGCCGAACACCCGCTCTTCTTGATTTAAACCCGATTAGGTTGCCCGCTCTCTCTATGGATAGGAAGATCCGGAGAAAGCGGCAGTGGAAGCAACGAAAAGAGCTCCGTTCCTCGCCCAGACACTCCAATTCTTTTGGTCGGGCTACTCCGTTCAAACCATCAATCGGCGGTTCCTTACTAAGAGATTAAACCGGAATGAGATATTATCTCTGTTGGCTTCGCTTCGTGGACAAATAGGAATGGTACTTGACCGCCTATTCTTAAATAAAAATGGAAAATACTAAGACTAATACAAGGCTGGTTCCAAAGCAGATTCATTCAAAGCCGGTTCATCCAATCACAAAGCAAAAGAAGGAGGAGGTTACCCGCCGACTGAAAGGAGAGGGGACGGGGGTTGACCCGCAGTAGTAGTTGAGTTGTCGGAGCGTCTATACGGGCCTTCGATTGGGGTGAAGCTAAAACGGAGTTCCTTTCTTCTTTGTCCGCTTCAGTTGGAGGTGAGTCTTTTTCTGATGGTTATTCCTCCTAATCTACGATGTACGCACCGCGGCGGTCTCAAGATCTTTCTTTATCTTTATTCTGGTTTTGTTTTGAGAGTCGCCCCCGAGCGCATCTTCCTTTTTGAATGAGCAAAGGTGTGGGCCTAGGTTTAGTAAAGAGTAAGGGACATATCGACGAACTGCGGATTAGCTCTTTCTGTTGTACGCTGCTGCTGTTTGATACATTTAGGTGGAGCAGGTAAACTCCCTCGGGGCGTTTCGCCAAGCCCTTTGACACCTTCTTTCTTGTCGGCTCTATCTCGATCCGGCACCCGATCCGTTTATGCTTCAGCCCCTGCGGAAACTGGTTTCGGGTAAAATACCAGTCGGGCAACTGACCGATCGGAGTCTTTATCTCCAA